GACTCACCTTTTCGACTATAAACGATGGAATCGTCCATTGCGCTATATAAAAAATGATCTATTTGAAAACGCTGTAAGAACTGAAATGTCACAACATTTTTTTTATACATGCCCAAGTGATGGAAAACAAAGAATATCTTTTACATATCCGCCCAGTTTGTCAACGTTTTTTGAAATGATACAACAGAAGATGCTTTTGTGCACGATAGAAAAGCTATCCCCAGCAGAACTGTATAATCATTGGTTTTATACCAATGAACAAAAACGAAACAACCTCATCAACGAACTTATCAATCGAATTGAAGCTCTAGACAAGGGGTCTCTTGCTATGGATGGACTCGAAAAAAGAACTAGATTGTGCAATGATGAGACTGAACAAGAATGCTTACCTAAAATATATGATCCTCTTTTGAATGGACCCCATCGTGGAACAATCAAAGAATTGTATTCAGGTTCAAACATGAACGAGTATTTAATAAACTCGATAGAATCTTCTATCGAAACTCTTTGGATAAACAAACTTCATGATATCCTTAAATTTTCAAAATTTGGTGGTGGTGAACTCCCGCTTACTACTGCCCTTACTACTGATTTTCCAGAATTTGAAGACAAAATAAAGACTTTTGATGGAAAGTCATTATTGAAAGACATTGGCGACTTATTGCTATCAATAAGTGAATTTGATGAGGAATCAATTCCTCATTTTAAAGAGCTTTATTTTTTTTTATTTTCAGAACAAGGAAGGATTTATTCACAAAATAACTCAAAATATTTATTCGATACAATTAAAACATATCCCAATGATCAAACCAATGATCAAAAAATTCGAAAAAAAACGATTGGAATTAAAATAAAGAAAAAGGTCCCTCGGTGGTCATACACATTGATTGACAATTTGGAAGAAGAAGACGAATCAACCAACGATCGTAGTATTCGTTCACGAAAAGCCAAACGTGTAGTAATTTTGACTGATAATGAAACAAAAAAAAATGATAATGAAACAAAAAAAAATACAAGCATTACTAGTAATCGTGATCAAAGAGATGAGGTGGCTTTGCTACGTTATTCGCAACAATCGGATTTTCGTCGAGATATAATCAAAGGATCTATGCGTGTTCAAAGACGTAAAACGGTTACTTGGGGGCTGTTTCAAACAACTGTGCATTCGCCACTTTTTTTGGACAGAATAGACAATTTTTTTTCTTTTGATATCGCCCAAATGTTTAATTTCATTTTTAGGAATTGGATGGGAGGTCCAGGCGCAGAATTCAAAATTTCAAATTCTGAAGAAGAAGAGGCAAAAGAAAAGGATAAAAAAAAAGGTGAAAATGAACGTATAGCACTAGCAGAAACTTGGGATACTATTCTATTTGCTCAAGCAATAAGGGGTTCCATGTTAATAACCCAATCAATTCTTAGAAAATATCTAGTACTTCCCTCGTTGATAATAGCCAAAAATGTTGGACGTATACTAGTATTTCAATCTCCCGAGTGGCATGAGGATTTTGAAGATTGGAGTAGAGAAATGCATGTTAAATGCACCTATAATGGTGTTCAATTATCAGAAACGGAATTTCCTAAAAATTGGTTAAGCGACGGTATTCAGATAAAGATCCTATTTCCTTTCTGTCTGAAACCCTGGCACAGATCTAAGCTACAATCACATCCTAGAGATTCCATGAAAAAGAAAGGTAAAAAAGATAATTTTTGTTTTTTAACAGTTTTGGGAATGGAAGCTGAATTACCTTTTGGTTCTCCCCGACAACTACCTTCCTTTTTTGAACCTATTTGGAAACAACTTGAAAAAAAACTTATAAAAGCAAAAAAAAAATGTTTTCTAGCCCTAAAAATTATAAACAAAAGAACAAAATGGTTTGGAAGAACAAAATGGTTTGGAAAAGTATCAAAAGAAAAAAAAAGATGGGTTAGAAAAATAGTTAGATTTTTAAAAAGAATAATGAACGAACTTAAAAAAGTAAGTCTGATTCCATCATTTGGATTGAGGGAAGTATATGAATCGAATAAAAAAAAAATAAATAAAAAATCACTAATAAGTAATCATATAAATCATGAATCATCCATTCGAATTAGATCTGCAGATTTGACAAATTATTCACTGACAGAAAAAAAGATCAAAGATCTGTCTGATAAGACAAATACAATAAAAAACCAAATCGAAAAAATAACAAAAGAGCAAAAAAAGATATTTATAACTACGTCTATAAACATTAGTCCTAACAAAGCAAATTGTGATGATAAAAGATTAGAATCGCCGAAAAAAATTTTGCTAAAAAGAAGAAGTGCTCGACTAATGCGCAAATGTCACTATTTTTTTTATTTTTTTATTGAAAGGATACACAGAGATATTTTTTTACGTATCATTAATATTATTCACAGAATACATGTAAAAATTTTACTTCAATTAAAAAAAAAAATAACGGATAATTCCAATGATGAAACAAATAAAAAAGGAATTTATGATAAAAATCAATTTTTTTTTATTTCGACTATAAAAAAGTTGATTTCTAATATTAGTAATCAAAATAATATTAGTAATCAAAATTCGCAGGTTTTTTGTGACCTTTCTTCGTTGTCACAGGCATATGTATTTTACAAATTATCACAAGCCCAAGTTATCAACAAGCATTACTTTAAATTTTTATTTCAATATCACGGAACAATTCCTTTTATTAAGGATAGAATAAAAAAAGATTTTTTTGGAACACAAGGAATATTTCATTCCGAATCAAGGTATAAGAAATTTTGTGGTTTTAAAATGAATGAATGGAAAAGTTGGTTAATGGGTAATGATCACTATAAATACAATTTATCTCAAACTCGATGGTCTAGATTAGTACCGCAAAATTGGCGGAATAGAATCAATCAAAATTTTATGGTTCAAAATACAAACTCAACCAATTTTTATTCATATGAAAAAAACCTATTAATTCATTACAAGAAAGAAAACAATTATGCATATGCGGTAAATTCATTACCGAACCAAAAAAATCAATTAAAAAACTACAAATATGATCTTTTATCAAATAAATATATGATTTATGAAGATAAGAAAGGTTCATCTATTTATGGGTTGCCATTACAAGTAAATGAGGCCCAAAGGATTCCCTATAATTACAATATGTATAATCCAAAATTCTTTTATTTGCCGAGAAATATAGATCTTGGTAACTATCTACGAGAAGATTCTATTATTGATAGGGATAAAAATCCGGATAGAAAATATTTTGATTGGAGAACTCTTAATTTTTGTCTTAGAAAAAAGATCAATATTGAGGAATGGAGAAATAGAGATATTGGGGCCAGCACTAACATTAATAAAAATCCTAAGACTCAAACTAATTATTATCAAATAATTGAGAAAATGGATAAGAAACTTTTTTTGAATCTCGCGATTCATAAAAAAATCTGCCCAATCAATCAAACAAAAAAATCTTTTGACTGGATGGGAATGAATGAAGAAATCCTAAATTGTTCGATATCGAATCTAGAACTTTGGTTTTTACCAGAATTTTTGTTACTTTATAATACATATAAGATTCGACCGTGGATCATACCAATCAATTTACTTTTTTTAAAATTGAATATAAATAAAAGCATTAGTAACAATATCAACCAAAAGAAAAAAAAAGATAGATTATATAATCCAAAAAAATCTCTTAAATTAGAAAATCAAAATCAAGAAGAAAAACAACAGCTAGTCCAAGGAGATCTTGGATCATATGCAAAAAAAAAAAAAAATCTTGGATCTGATCCATCGAAAAATGTTAAAGAAGATTATCGGGGATCATATATTCAAAAAAGCACAAATAAAAATAAATTCAAGATAGGAGCGGAACTAGATTTCTTACTAAAAAGATATTTTCTTTTTCAATTGAAATGGGGTAATACTTTTAATCAAAAACTACTCAATAATATCAAGGTATATTGCCTACTCCTTAGATTGAGAAATCCAAAGGAAATTGCTATATCCTCTATTCAAAGGGACGAAATAAGTTTGGATGTAATGCTGATTCCGAAGTCTACAACTCTTACAAAATTGATAAAAAGGGGACTATTTATTATTGAACCAGCTCGGCTATCCATAAAATGGGACGGACAATTTATCATGTACCAAACCATAACTATTTCACGGGTGCATAAGAATAAGCACCAAACTAATCGGGGATACCAAGAAAAAAGAAATGTTGATAAGAATCGTCTTAATGAATCCATTGCGCGATATGAAAATGGGAATAGAGACGCAAATTTTTATGATTTTATTGTTCCTGAAAATTTTTTATCTCCTAGACGTCGTAGAGAATTGAGAATTCTCATTTGTTTAAATTCAAGAAATATCAATGTTGGGGATATAAATCCAATATTTTGCAATGGGAACAATATAAAGCGATGTGGTCAATTTTTTTATGAGGATAAGCATCTTGATGTAGATACAAATAGATTTATTAAGTTCAAATTTTTTCTTTGGCCAAATTATCGATTCGAAGATTTTGCTTGTATGAATCGCTATTGGTTTGATACCAATAATGGTAGTCGTTTCGGTATGTCAAGGATACATATGTATCCGCGATTGATAATTAGTTGATGATACATTTACATTACATGGATCAAGCGCCATTTCTAGCATGGTATATGAACACAAACAAATATATAAAGTCCTGTGTTGTTATATTACATTATGGTACATGATACTGATTACCTGACCTTGATCTTAGCCATTCTATCTAGTAAGTAATGAATCGTCATAATCTTCTTATCTTAGGTCAAAATTCTTCTCTTTTGTGGATTAGAAATTTATCTGAATAAAATTGAAAAAAAAAAATTGTATTGATTAATTTAATTGATTATCAATTAAGTGAATTTGAGAAAAAAAGAAGTATATGAATAAATCCAGATTATTGTGTATAACAAATTAAAACGACTGGCATTATTATTACTGATTAGTAAAATCTATATTTGTAATGTAAATAAAGAAAAAGGGACGAAGAATTTTTTGTTATGGTTAAAAACTTATTAATTTCTGTTATTTCGCAAGAAGAAAAAAACGAAAGTAGGGGGTCCGTTGAATTTCAAGTATTCAGTTTCACCAATAAGATACGTAGACTTACTTCCCATTTGGAATTGCACAGAAAAGACTATTTATCTCAGAGAGGTCTGCGTAAAATTCTGGGAAAACGTCAACGGCTGCTGGCTTATTTATCAAAGAAAAATAGAGTACGCTATAAAGAATTAATTAGTCAATTGGATATTCGGGAGCCAAAAACTCGTTAAGCTAATTTTTATTATTAGAATATTCAGAATATTCTAATAAAATAATAAATATATAATATTAATTATTAATATATTTTTAATAGAAATTATTAATATATTTTTAATAGAATATTCTAATAAAATAAGAAATATATAATATTAATTATTAATATATTTTAAATGAACTTTATTTGGTTTTAAGCAATTCGTGGAATAATGAATCGAGGAAAAAATATATGACTGTACCGACTACAAGAAAAGACCTCATGATAGTCAATATGGGTCCCCAACACCCATCAATGCACGGTGTTCTTCGACTCATCATTACTCTAGACGGGGAAAATGTTATTGACTGTGAACCCGTATTGGGTTATTTACACAGAGGAATGGAAAAAATTGCAGAAAATCGAACAATTATACAATATCTTCCTTATGTAACACGTTGGGATTATTTAGCTACTATGTTTACAGAAGCAATAACGGTAAATGGACCAGAACAGTTGGGAAATATCCAAGTACCGAAAAGAGCGAGCTATATTAGAGTAATTATGCTAGAACTGAGTCGTATAGCTTCTCATTTATTATGGCTTGGTCCTTTTATGGCGGATATCGGTGCGCAGACCCCTTTCTTCTATATTTTCCGAGAGAGGGAGTTGATATATGACCTATTTGAATCTTCCACAGGTATGCGAATGATGCATAATTATTTCCGTATCGGAGGAGTGGCTGCTGATCTACCTTACGGTTGGATAGATAAATGCTTGGATTTCTGTGAGTATTTTTTAACAGGGGTTACTGAATATCAAAAGCTTATTACGCGTAATCCCATTTTTTTGGAACGAGTTGAAGAAGTGGGTATTATTAGTGGAGAGGAAGCAATAAATTGGGGTTTATCGGGACCAATGCTACGAGCTTCTGGAATTCCGTGGGATCTTCGTAAAATTGATCATTATGAGTCTTACGACGAATTTGATTGGGAAGTACAATGGCAAAAAGAAGGAGATTCGCTAGCTCGTTATTTAGTCCGAATCGGTGAAATGGTGGAATCCATAAAAATTATTCAACAAGCCCTGGAAGGAATTCCCGGGGGGCCATATGAAAATTTAGAGGTACGGCGCTTTGATAAAACAAAGGATTCTGAATGGAATGATTTTGATTATCGATTCATTAGTAAGAAACCTTCTCCCACTTTTGAATTGTCTAAACAAGAACTTTATGTGAGAGTAGAAGCCCCCAAGGGGGAATTGGGAATTTTTCTGGTAGGAGATCGGAGTGTTTTTCCCTGGAGATGGAAAATTCGTCCACCTGGTTTTATCAATTTGCAGATTCTTCCTCAGCTAGTTAAAAAAATGAAATTGGCCGATATTATGACAATACTAGGTAGTATAGATATTATTATGGGAGAAGTTGATCGTTGAAATGATAATTGATACAATAAAAGTACAAGCTATCAATTCTTTTTCCAGATTGGAATCCGTAAAAGAGGTTTATGGGCTCGTATGGTTACTTATTCCTATTTTTACTCCTGTATTTGGAATCATTATAGGGGTACTGGTAATTGTATGGTTAGAAAGACAAATATCTGCGGGAGTACAACAACGCATTGGACCTGAATACGCGGGTCCTTTTGGAATTCTTCAAGCTCTAGCAGATGGTACCAAACTACTTTTCAAAGAAGATCTTCTCCCATCTAGGGGAAATATTAGTTTATTCAGTATCGGGCCGTCTATCGCGGTCATATCCATTTTACTAAGCTATTCAGTAATTCCCTTTGGTTACCACCTTGTTTTAGCGGATCTTAGTATAGGGGTTTTTTTATGGATTGCCATTTCTAGTATTGCGCCTATTGGACTTCTTATGTCAGGATATGGATCAAATAATAAATATTCCTTTTTAGGTGGTCTACGAGCTGCTGCTCAATCAATTAGTTATGAAATACCATTAACTTCATGTGTGTTATCAATATCTCTACGTGCGATTCGTTGGGACATATACTTTTTGACTTTACTTCTTTTTTTTTCATTTTGGTTCTAGAAAAAAAGTTCAATTATTGAATAAATATCTTCATTTTTTTTATTCATCATTCGGGGCGATGAACTAAACCAGATAGTTATATGAGTGAAATAAAACAGCTTCGAAATTGGCAGTAAAAAGATTGAGTCTCATTCCCTAGGTACAAGAGTTAAGCGGACGTAAATATAATACAGTAGAAACAACGGGGTGCCCCAAGATTGGTTGATTAGCTATCATATCAGAATTTGAAGCGGGTACAAAAGATCGATCATATGGAGTTTTTATTATTATATGTATTACCATATCGGGGATCAAAGAAATATGAGTGGACGGCTAGGAATACTAAGGTACACAAAGGATTAGTAATGGTGATAATGATAATGTAAGTAAATTATCCAAGGGGTTATTTCCGTATAGCCTAACATAAAAGGAATCCTGATGGGGCTTTAAGTTGGTAGAAATGATCAAGCAGTACCTCCCCACGATCCCGATCCAGAGTATGCCCCTACCCACTGATTAAATCAATTACTATCAGGAACGAAGTAATCCTTTATTTATATTTATTTTTTATAGAGATAGAATTCTTATCATGATGATGATTCATGAACTAATGTTTAATTCTTCTTCGTAATCGCAAGAAATGAGTCGAAATATCTATTGATACAACGAGTATTTTATTGAAGTGTTAAGTTTAACAAAAATATTACTGAACAAAAAATGAAATTCTAAAGGATGAGATCAATTCAGAAGCACTTTTTTTTATAGCAGACAGAATTGCATTGGTCTAATTTTTTTGGACTCTCCGATATATCTTTACTCTATCTACCCTATAAGATAAGAAAGACACGTATATCGAGATAATATTGAACCAGTTCTTAAATTTATTTGTGGCCATCGAGGAGCCGTATGAAGCTTAAGTCTCATGTACGGTTTTGCAATAGCGATGGAAATAGTGATGTTATTATCGACTATGATTATCTAACAGTTCAAGTACCGTTGATATAGTTGAGGCGCAGTCAAAATATGGTTTTTGGGGTTGGAATCTGTGGCGCCAACCTATAGGGTTTACTGTTTTTCTAATTTCTTCCCTAGCAGAGTGCGAGAGATTACCTTTTGATTTACCAGAAGCAGAAGAAGAATTAGTAGCAGGTTATCAAACTGAATATTCAGGTATAAAATTTGGTTTATTTTATGTTGCTTCCTATCTAAATCTACTAGTTTCTTCATTATTTGTAACAGTTCTTTATTTGGGCGGCTGGAATCTCTCTATTCCGTACATATTAATTCGTGAGTTTTTTGGAATAAATGAAATAGGTGGAGTCTTTGTAACAACAATTGGTATCTTTATTACATTAGCTAAAGCTTATTTGTTCCTGTTCATTCCTATCACAACAAGATGGACTTTACCTAGGATGAGAATGGACCAACTATTAAATCTTGGGTGGAAATTTCTTTTACCTATTTCGTTAGGTAATTTATTATTGACAACTTCTTCCCAACTTTTTTCATTGTAACAGTAACAGGCTATTAAAAATTAATAACTTCTCTCAAACAAGAGCAAGAGAAAGAAACATCAAATTATTCAGAGATATTCAAGATATGTTCCCCATGGTAACCGGGTTCATGAATTATGGCCAACAAACAGTAAGGGCTGCAAGGTATATTGGTCAAAGTTTTATGATTACCCTATCCCATGCTAATCGTTTACCTGTAACTATTCAATATCCTTATGAAAAATTGATCACATCAGAGCGTTTCCGCGGTCGAATCCACTTTGAATTTGATAAATGCATTGCTTGTGAAGTATGTGTTCGGGTATGCCCTATAGACCTCCCCGTTGTTGATTGGAAATTGGAAACTGATATTCGAAAGAAACGATTGCTTAATTACAGTATTGATTTCGGAATCTGTATATTTTGTGGTAACTGTGTTGAGTATTGTCCAACGAATTGTTTATCAATGACTGAAGAATATGAACTTTCTACTTATGATCGTCACGAGTTGAATTATAATCAAATTGCTTTGGGTCGGTTGCCAATGTCAGTAATTGGAGATTCCACAATTCGAACAATTATGAATTCGACTCAAATAAAAAAAGGCACGGCTAAACCACCTGATTCAAGAACAATTACCAATTACTAAGATTCCATAAGGAAGGGGGTGAGAGTCATTATTTTCATATATTCATAAACATAGATTAATCTATTCTATGTATATTAAATCTATGTATATTAAAGTATATTAATATACTACATTACATACAGTATATATATAAATATGATATCTGTGATTATAATAAAAAAAATAGAAAAATTATTATTTATATATTATATTTATATAATTATTATAATTTATTTTTATTATATTTATAATAATTAAATATTAAATCAATAAATTTTGAAAATTTTATTTCGAATGAAACTCTCAGATAAACAAATGATATTCAATCATTCATATAATAAATAAACGTATCTACATCAACCCACACACGACCCTATATCGATTTAATTCAATATCAAAAAAATAAGGTAACCTCTTTTTTTCTGGTTTGTTCAATTAAGGTCATGAAAAATTTCTACTTATATTTTATCTTTATATTTTACATAGAATGGATTTGCCTGGACCAATACATGATTTTCTTTTAGTTTTTTTTGGATTAGGTCTTATAGTGGGAAGTCTAGGAGTGGTATTACTTACTAATCCCATTTTTTCTGCCTTTTCGTTGGGATTGGTTCTTGTTTGTACATCCTTATTCCATATTCCATCGAATTCCCATTTTGTAGCTGCTGCACAGCTTCTTATTTATGTGGGAGCAATAAATGTATTAATTGTATTTGCCGTGATGTTTATGAATGGTTCAGAATATTACAAAGATTTCTATCTTTGGACTGTTGGAGATGGAGTCACTTCACTGGTTTGTACAAGTATTTTTTTTTCATTAATTACTACTATCCCAGATACATCATGGTACGGTATTGTTTGGACTACAAGGTCAAACCAGATTATAGAGCAGGACTTGATAAATAATGGTCAACAAATTGGGATTCATTTATCAACAGATTTTTTTCTTCCATTTGAACTTATTTCGATAATTCTTTTAGTTGCCTTGATAGGTGCAATTGCTATGGCTCGTCAGTACTAAATATTTCGAAATGAATTTTATTTTTTTATTATTTAATATATATATATATAATTATAATATAAATATAGACTTGTTCTTTTCTTTAAACTAAACTCTTGTTTTTTCATGTATAAAAAATAAAAAGGAAATTTTATATATTTATAGCTTTTTTCTTCTTGCGTATTGCGTACTTTTTTTAATTCAATTTTCGTCAATTGAATCGGTTGACTTGTTGTTCATATTGAAATGAATCGAAATTGATGAGGAGTTGTTCAATGATGCTTGAGCATGTACTTGTTTTGAGTGCCTATTTATTATCCATCGGCATCTATGGATTAATTACAAGTCGAAATATGGTTCGAGCGCTTATGTGTCTTGAGCTTATACTGAATGCAGTTAATATCAATTTTGTAACATTTTCGGATTTATTTGATAGTCGCCAATTAAAAGGAGACATTTTCTCGATTTTTGTTATAGCAATTGCAGCCGCTGAAGCAGCTATTGGATTAGCTATTGTTTCATCAATTCATCGTAACAGAAAATCAACTCGTATCAATCAATCAAATTTGTTGAATAAATAGCTAGATAGGGGCATACAGATAAAAAAATATGAAATATCTACCAATAACAAAAATAAATCAAAGTATCTTGGCCTTCTTTCATGAGCAGATCCAGAAGTAGATTGATTCTGGTAAATCTACTAAATCATTGATTCATCTGGTGTCTAGAATATATAATTCATTTACTACTTTACTAGATCGAAATTTTTTGATGTTAAAAAAAATTATAGATCCAATGTCACATTCAGTAAAGATTTATGATACATGTATAGGGTGTACTCAATGTGTACGAGCCTGCCCCACGGATGTATTAGAGATGATACCCTGGGACGGGTGTAAAGCTAAACAAATTGCTTCTGCTCCAAGAACAGAAGACTGTGTAGGTTGTAAAAGGTGTGAATCTGCTTGCCCAACCGATTTCTTGAGTGTCCGGGTTTATTTATGGCACGAGACAACTCGTAGCATGGGTCTAGCTTATTGATACGTTCGAGAAAATTCCACTTGAATCCATCATTTTTTATCTTTACCGATAAAACCCGCACTCGAGAAAAGAATTAAATAATTCTTTTCTCGAGTGCGGGTTTTCGGGTCAAAGTAAGTGTATCTTGTTTTTACCACGAACGATTTTCCTTGGTTAACTATAATTGTTGTTTTGCCGATATTCGCGGGTACTTTTATTTTCTTTTTCCCTCATAGAGGAAATAAGGTTATTAGGTGGTATACTATTTGTATATGCCTATTAGAATTACTTCTAACGGCTTATGTATTCTGTTATCATTTCCAATTGGATGATCCATTAATACAATTGGAACAAGATTATAAATGGATCAATTTTTTTGATTTTCATTGGAGACTGGGAATTGATGGGCTTTCCATAGGACCCATTTTACTCACGGGATTCATCACGACTTTAGCTACTTTAGCGGCTTGGCCAGTTACTCGAGATTCTAAATTGTTCCATTTTCTTATGTTAGCAATGTACAGCGGTCAAATAGGATCATTTTCTTCTAGAGATCTTTTACTTTTTTTTATCATGTGGGAGTTAGAATTAATTCCTGTCTATCTACTTTTATCCATGTGGGGAGGGAAGAAACGTTTGTACTCAGCTACAAAGTTTATTTTGTACACCGCGGGGGGTTCCATTTTTCTCTTAATGGGAGTTCTAGGTATGGGTTTATATGGTTCCAATGAACCAACATTAAATTTTGAAACATTAGCCAATCAGCCGTATCCTGTGGGATTGGAAATACTATTCTATTTTGGATTTCTTATTGCTTATGCTATTAAATTACCGATTATCCCCCTACATACATGGTTACCAGATACCCATGGGGAAGCCCATTACAGTACATGTATGCTTTTAGCGGGAATCTTATTAAAAATGGGAGCATATGGATTGGTTCGTATCAATATGGAATTATTACCCCATGCTCATTCTATATTTTCTCCCTGGTTGATGATAGTAGGTGCAATTCAAATAATCTATGCAGCTTCAGCATCTCCCGGTCAGCGCAATTTAAAAAAGAGAATTGCCTATTCCTCTGTATCTCATATGGGGTTCATAATTATAGGAATTAGTTCCATAACTGATACAGGACTCAATGGGGCCCTTTTACAAATGATCTCTCATGGATTTATCGGTGCTGCACTTTTTTTCTTGGCAGGAACGAGTTACGATAGAACACGTCTTGTTTATCTCGACGAAATGGGAGGAATAACTATCCCAATGCCAAAAATATTTACAATGTTTAGTAGCTTTTCGCTGGCTTCTCTTGCATTGCCTGGAATGAGTGGTTTTGTTGCAGAATTGGTAGTTTTTTTTGGACTAATTACGAGCCAAAAATTTCTTTTAATGCCAAAAATACTAATCACTTTTGTAACGGCAATTGGAATGATATTAACTCCTATTTATTCATTATCTATGTTACGTCAGATGTTCTACGGATACAAGCAATTTAACTCTCAAAATTCTCGTTTTTTGGATTCTGGGCCGCGAGAACTATTTATTTCAATTTGTATCTTTCTACCCGTAATAGGTATTGGTATTTATCCGGATTTCGTTCTCTCATTATCAATTGACAAGGTAGAAGCTATTATATCTAATTATTTTTATAGATAGTTTTTTTTTCTAAAATTTTTTTTTCATTTAATTATGATTATGTATTTATTTAATTTACAATTTTATTATATTATAAATATTTGTATTATAAATATAAAGTTAATTAAATTGTAATCATTGTATTTGTTTTGTGTAGTTTTTGAAAATTGAATCAAGTCAAGTAATGATTCAATTTTCAAAAACTACACAAACTTTCGTTATCTATACTTATGCTATTCCTATGTATTGTATATTCTATTCGTAACTGCTTTTATTCAATTAAATGTTAATGCGAATGAACCATAACTATGTAGCCCTATTCCTAATAGATTTACTCCAAAATAGCATATCCAAATTATAAAAAATCCTATAGAAGCCACAATTGCAGAATTTGAGCCTTGCAAATTTTCATTTGTTCTGGTATGTAAATAAATTGCGAATATTGCCCAAGTAATAAATGCCCAAGTTTCTTTTGGGTCCCAATTCCAATAGGATCCCCACGCTTCATTAGCCCATACTGCTCCCGAAAGAATACCTATGGTTAAAAATAGAAAGCCGAGACTAATGACACGAGAACTCCAACAATCCAATTGCTGAATTAATTGATGCCTTTGATAATTTCTAAACGAAAAAAAACAATTGTTTTGTAAAACATGGCTTATTTCACTCACGTATTGAATTTCACCAAATGGCCTAAAATGATTGTTTTTCAATTTTAAAAATAAATTTTTATTTTTTCGAAATGTAATGACTAGAAGAGCTACTGATAATAATGATCCGCAGAGAAGAGATGCATAGCTCAATACCATCATACTTACGTGCATCATTAACCACTGTGATTGTAGAGCAGGTACTAATATTGTGGATTGATGCATTTCAGTTAAAAGACCTGAAGTAGCAAATCCTTGAGTCAAAATAGCACTAGGTGCAGTTATTGCACTTAGAATATTTTTCTGTTTTCTAAAATAAGGAAGCATATGAATAATAGATAAACTCCATGAAAGGAACATTAATGATTCATATAAATCACTTAAGGGTAAATGCCCCGAATAAATCCAACGAATAACTAATAATCCTGTTATACATAAAAAAGCGGCTACCATTCCTTTTTCCGACGAATCATATAATCCTACGATTTCGTGGACTAATAAGTTAATCAAATAAATCGTCAGTACAATTGAAACAATCGACAAAGAAATGTGAGTTAATATATGTTCTAAAGTAAAAAATATCATAAAAAATCCTAATAAGGGATATCCTTCAACAATGAAATGGAGATCTAGAATTATATTCTATCCATTATAGGAATTATTAATTAGTATAGTATTCATTTTTTAGAAATATGCCGCCACTCGGACTCGAACCGAGATGCTCTAGCACTGCTTCCTAAGAGCAGCGTGTCTACCGATTTCACCATAGCGGCTTGCTCGAAATCATAATAACCCATTTATTTTTGATCGTCGAGATTGGAGGAGGCAATTCGCAATATTTATTTTAGATTAAAAATATCCTTTAAATTACAATTTAAATTAAACGTTCAATAATAATTACCTTACTTAATTACCTTACTTACTTACTTAGTTGTAGTGTGGGGTAGAACAATTTTTGTTAATTTGAAAACCACATTGAATAGTTTTTCATGCGGTTTAAGTTCTTGTAAAATTAACGAATTGTAAGGAGGTTTAAAATATTTGTTGGATAACTTGAAAACAAGATTAACTATAAATAATTGCCAATTGCTAGGATTTTAATTGTACCTATAATTCAATTCGTGGTACTATTTACCAAACCAATTAAGTATTAGTCAAACCATTAGTAGGCTGTAGATATACATACCAATACCAAAATTGTAAATTTTTGTGAAAAGTAAATCGAGGGGGAAATAACAATCCCCATTCCCAAAAAAACCACTAACGAGAAAGATAAAACTTTGTAAAGATTAAAATGGTATATTGTGCCTAATTTTTTGAGCCTCTGTCTAGTAGACACAAAAATTTTATCCTACAACATACGACAATAGAAGATTCTATCTCATTAATCTCATTAAGTTTAAAATATTAATGGTAATTTCTTATCTTATAATAAATGAAATTATCGAATTTGTTGGTTCATATTGATTAAGGTTATTTCAAAACTTTTCCAATACGCTTTATTTTTCAACAAATTTTTTTTTTTATGAATACGCTTTTTTTTATTTCCATTGAAAAATGCAGAGGTTATTCATTTTATAGTTAAAGGTGGAAAACATTTATTGTTCAAATCAAATTAAAAATAAATCAATTTTTTTTGATTACTATCAATATTCAATATTTTGAAGAAAAAATTATTTGGCTATTATTGTTATATTATATTCGAATGAAGATATTTACTATTATATACAATACATGGTATTCATGGCTATAGAAATAAAGTTGCTTTCCATCGGTAAAAAGAAAAAAAAAGAGTTTAGGTTTTGTATTTTTGCCATGTTTCATTTCATCTAATAAAAATAAAAAATTTGAAAAGTTTAAGTTAAGAACCTTTACCTAATTTAAGAAAACCAAACTGTAAAACTCTTTCTATTAATTAATTGTAATTGATCGAGGATCAAGAAAGTATATCGAATAAAAATGCGAAAGAATAAATATCTATTTTAATTAATTTATTAAACGATACGTGATTTAAACCAGAATTTTTTTATTCCAGCTCTGTGCAAACTGAAGTGACGAGTAACAAATCGACGAATATCAAAAAAATGGATCACAAGTATAAGTTTTAGTTGCTTTATTGAAAGATGAAAGAAATATAAGCAACTCACTCCGTTTTCCAACAGGCTAGTTCACAACCGATTAATGATTCCGAATTCTGAATTCAGAATAAATTAACGAAAATAATAAGATCCCCTTGTTTTATTGTTTATCGGATTGAGTTATTGGTGGATCATAGGATCCTTGGAATTAAGTACTTTTTTTGTCATAATTTTTTGACTTGTTTTATGTATCGAAACTTAATTCTTAATTATTGTAATGTAATAATCAAATAATTAAATATAAATTCTATTCTCTATGTTCATATATCTTAATTTTATATTCTCTATGTTCATATATCTTAATTAATAATAATATAAAAAATAATAAAAAAAAAAAGAATAATTTTATCAACATTGACTTAATCATTTTATTTGAATAAAAAAATTCTATTAAATTTAAATTTCGTATCTTGATTTTTTTTGCTCCGTTCTAAATATATAAGAGCTGGTGAATCGGAAACAATTTAACAATAAAAAAATTTTCTTTTTTATGGAACATACGTATCAATATGCGTGGATCATACCTTTCGTCCCCCTTCCGGTTCCTATAGCAATAGGGGTAGGTCTTTTACTTGTCCCAGCGGCAACAAAAAATATTCGTCGTATATGGGCTTTTCCTAGTGTTTTATTACTAAGTATCGTTATGATTTTTTCCGCCAATCTGTCTATTCAGCAAATAAATGGCAGTCCAGTCTACCAATATGTATGGTCTTGGACCATAAATAATGATTTTTCTTTAGATTTAGGCTACTTAATAGATCCGCTTACTTCCATTATGTTAATATTAATTACTACTGTTGGAATAATGGTTCTTATTTATAGTGACAATTATATGTCTCATGATCAAGACTATTTGAAATTTTTTGCTTATATGAGTTTTTTTAACGCTTCGATGCTGGGATTAGTTACTAGTTCAAATTTGATACAAATTTATATTTTTTGGGAATTAGTTGGAATGTGTTCGTATCTATTAATAGGTTTTTGGTTCACACGACCCCTCGCGGCAACTGCTTGTCAAAAAGCGTTTGTAACTAATCGTGTAGGGGATTTTTGTTTATTTTTAGGAATCTTAGGTCTTTATTGGATAACGGGGAGTTTTGAATTTAGGGATTTGTTTGAAATAGCCAATAATTTGATTGATAATAATGGGGCCAATTCTTTATTTATTACTTTGTGTGCTTCCCTATTATTTGTCGGTGCGGTTGCTAAGTCTGCACAATTCCCTCTTCATGTATGGTTACCTGATGCCATGGAAGGCCCTACTCCAATTTCGGCTCTTATACATGCTGCTACTATGGTAGCAGCAGGAATTTTTCTTGTAGCTCGACTTTTCCCTCTTTTTACAGTCATACCTTACATAATGAATATAATTTCTTTGGTAGGTATAATAACAATACTATTAGGAGCTACTTTGGCTCTTGCTCAAAGAGACATTAAAAGAAGTCTAGCCTATTCGACAATGTCGCAATTGGGCTATATTATGTTAGCTTTAGGTATGGGATCTTACCGAGCTGCTTTATTTCATTTGATCACTCATGCCTATTCGAAAGCATTATTGTTTTTAGGGTCTGGATCCATTATTCATTCAATGGAAACTATTGTTGGGTATTCCCCAGATAAAAGCCAGAATATGGTTCTTATGGGTGGTTTAA